TCTTATTTGTGGCGAACAAGCAGTTAGTTTATCAGACTCAAAGTAAAAATTAGAAGATTCAGGGTTTCTTTGGTAACACAAGATTTAATTCTAGAAAGAATTAAAAGTTGCCGAAAATTCTTTCTTTTTTAGAGATCTTTTTTACCCATATTCCTGATTCTGATTAGTAATAAGAAAGTTTATATTAACAAGATAAAAGAGCTAATTCTGCTTTTCGCGGCATTACATTAGGCAAATTAAATAAATTTAATGTTCCCCGCTAACGTATACATATTATAATTCAAATAGAGATATATAGTCTTGCCTCTTTCTAGAATCTCCCAATAACTTTCATTATTACTAATAATCCCTGTTGGATCGTATTCTAACGAATCTTTCGGGACTTTTTAATAAATTCTTTTTATTTTTCAAATTAGAAGACAACAACAAAATAATAAAAGCAGAATAATCAAAAAATGGATTATGATACATATATTCCACGTGGAAAAATAAAAAGAATAAGTCCAATTTAGTTCTACATTCCTTGCACTTATTATATACTCACTTATAGTATAATTATATACGAATTCTAATTAATAACTAATTTTTAAATATATAATATAAGAATAACAGGTACAAATATTAAATTGAGGTACCCATTCTATGATAACTCTTAACTTACCCTCTATTTTTGTGCCTTTAGTGGGCCTAGTATTTCCGGCAATTGCAATGGCTTCTTTATCTCTTCATGTTCAAAGAAACAAGATTTTTTAAATCCGATGCGACCAAATCTTATCTTTTTTTTTCAAGGCTTAGACATGGATGATAACATATATATCTATTTAGTAGAATATCGTATAAGATGTGGCTTCCGCCGAACATAAATTAAATGAAAGAGCTCTTATGCATGTGAAACCACGATATATGGTTATCAATATAGTTTAAAAAAAAAATAGATCAGGATCGGCAGATGCCTGAAATGAAAAGTCAATGTATCTAAATGGATGTAGATATCCATAGGGGATTATATGAAGGGGATGCTAGTATTTTAGATCTAGCCAATTTGATGAATTATGCCTAAGGGGTCACATCAGAATAGTGCTAGTTGATGAGAGTTACTTCGGAAACAAAAAGAGTAAAGTCAAATTTATTTGGGTTATTCTCTCAATTCCAATAAAATGAAACTGGATCTAGTATGAGTTGGCGATCAGAACATATATGGATAGAGCTTATAATGGGGTCTCGAAAAACAAGTAATTTCTGCTGGGCCTTTATCCTTTTTTTAGGTTCATTAGGATTCTTATTGGTTGGAACTTCCAGTTATCTTGGTAGGAATTTGATATCTTTATTTCCGTGTCAGCAAATAATTTTTTTTCCACAAGGGATCGTGATGTCTTTCTATGGCATCGCAGGTCTCTTTATTAGCTTCTATTTGTGGTGCACAATTTCGTGGAATGTAGGTAGCGGTTATGATCGATTCGATAGAAAAGAAGGAATTGTGTGTATTTTTCGTTGGGGATTTCCTGGAAAAAATCGTCGCATCTTTCTTCGATTCCTTATGAAAGATATTCAGTCCATCAGAATAGAAGTTAAAGAGGGTATTTCTGCCCGTCGTGTCCTTTATATGGACATCAGAGGCCAAGGGGCCATTCCCTTGACTCGTACTGATGAGAATTTGACTCCAGGAGAAATTGAACAAAAAGCTGCTGAATTGGCCTATTTCTTGCGTGTACCAATTGAAGTATTTTGAAATGAACTGAAATGAAAATCCTTTCTCATCAGGGGGTAAAAAGGAAAAAAGATTAAGAATCATCTTTCTCGATAGCATAACCTAACTTAAGTTTCTTCCGAACGCTCATTCGAGCCAAAACAAACGTATATGGGCCCAGCCCTATTTTTTTTTTTCAAAAATATTTTATTTTGGGCTCCTTAATGAAATGACTAAAAGATTAGATCTCTATCTATCTTATAATGATAACTAATGATACAATTTATGGCTTGTTTTGCCACTTATTTTTGATCATCACATCACAATATTCTTCAGAAATTTTTTGAAACTTTTGATAGAAAGGGCATTAGTTCGTATCGAAATATCAATAATATTCATTACTTGAAATGGCTATTTGGGGCATTCATCAAAAGGACGCAATTGCTGTGAATTTGCCCAATTGAGATATCGGAAAACAAAAGATTTTATTATTTCTTTATTCGAATTTGAAGTGGATTCTTATTCTATTTTTATATTCTTTCTAGATTCAAGGACTAACCACTAAATCACAAATAAAAAGAGGGAATAGATGCATAGGCTCGATACCTTGTAATAGAACTCATACTTAATAGAAATATTAGATTGTCTAGAGTCGACAAATGAGGTGGGTTCATTAAGAATTCACAAATAAAAAAAAAATGGCAAAAAAGAAAGCATTTACTCCCCTTCTATATCTTGCAGCTATAGTATTTTTTCCATGGTGGACCTCTCTCTTATTTCAAAAAAGTCTGGAATCCTGGGTTACTAATTGGTGTAATACTAGGAAATCCGAAACTTTTTTGAATGATATTCAAGAAAAGAGTATTCTCACCAAATTCATAGAATTAGAGGAACTCTCCCTGTTGAACGAAATGATAAAGGAATATCCAGAGACACATCTACAAAAGCTTAGTCTAGGAATCCACAAAGAAACGATCCAATTGATCAAGATGCACAATGAGGATCGTATCCATATGATTTTACACTTCTCGACAAATATAATCTGTTTCATTATTCTTAGTGCTTATTCTATTCTGGGTAATGAGGAACTTGTTATTCTTAACTCTTGGGTTCAGGAATTCTTATATAACTTAAGCGACACAATAAAAGCTTTTTCTATTCTTTTATTAACTGATTTGTGTATTGGATTCCATTCGCCCCACGGTTGGGAACTAATGCTTGGCTCTGTCTACAAAGATTTTGGATTTGCTCATAACGAGCAAGTTATATCGGGTCTTATTTCCACTTTTCCGGTCATTATAGATACAATTTTTAAATATTGGATCTTCCGTTATTTAAATCGTGTATCTCCGTCACTTGTAGTGATTTATCATTCAATGAATGACTAAAAATGATACAATGATATTAACATCTTTGTAACTTTGTACATAAAAAAAGCGTTCAAATTTGTATTTACTCCTTATATTTCTCTAGAAGATTTTTCCTATATTTTTATATTCCAGTAAACTTAAACTTATTTCAGTACATAGCAGAATCGTGGATAGGGAACTATACTAGCAACCTACCTAATTTATTGTAGAAATTTTGGGCTCAATGATTGGACCATGCAAACTAGAAATACCTTTTCGTGGACAAAGGAACAGATTACTCGATCCATTTCTGTATCGCTCATGATATATATAATAACTCGGACATACATTTCAAATGCATATCCCATTTTTGCACAACAGGGTTATGAAAATCCACGAGAAGCGACTGGGCGTATTGTATGTGCCAATTGCCATTTAGCTAATAAGCCGGTAGATATTGAGGTTCCGCAAACAGTACTTCCCGATACTATATTTGAAGCAGTTGTTCGAATTCCTTATGATATGCAACTGAAACAAGTTCTTGCTAATGGTAAAAAGGGGGGTTTGAATGTGGGGGCTGTTCTTATTTTACCTGAGGGGTTTGAATTAGCCCCCCCCGATCGTATTTCTCCCGAGATGAAAGAAAAGATAGGCAATCTGTCTTTTCAGAGCTATCGCCCCACCCAAAAAAATATTCTTGTGATAGGTCCTGTTCCTGGTCAGAAATATAGTGAAATAACCTTTCCTATTCTTTCTCCCGACCCCGCTAGTAAGAAAGATGTTCACTTTTTAAAATATCCCATATATGTAGGCGGGAACAGGGGACGGGGCCAGATTTATCCCGACGGGAGAAAGAGTAACAATACAGTTTATAATGCTACAGCAGCAGGTATTGTAAACAAAATTATACGAAAAGAAAAGGGGGGATACGAAATAACCATCGCGGATCCATCCGATGGACGTGAAGTGGTTGATATTATCCCTCCAGGGCCAGAACTTCTTGTTTCAGAGGGTGAATCTATCAAACTTGATCAACCATTAACGAGTAATCCTAATGTGGGGGGATTTGGTCAGGGAGATGCCGAAATAGTACTTCAAGATCCATTACGTGTCCAAGGCCTTTTGTTCTTCTTGGCATCTGTTATTTTGGCACAAATATTTTTGGTTCTTAAAAAGAAACAGTTTGAGAAGGTTCAATTGTCTGAAATGAATTTCTAGATCCGAAAATTTATCAACATAAAGTTCGTAAAAAGAACCCATTTTTTTAGGAGGGATTATTAATCTTCCTAGTCTTCGACACAAGCACAAGAAAGGGAATTTTCCACACCCCTTTCTTGTGCTTGTGTCGAAATAGTAATGATTATGGATCCCGGTTCGTCAAAGATTCCTATTCTTAGTTTCGCTTTTTCCGGGTTTATCAGAATTTTTTTTTTACGTAACGTATAATATAAGAAGTCGTGGACAAACAAAAAAGAGAGGTAATTTTAGGGAGCAAATAGAACTTATTCAATGAACCACTTACTAAAAAAATTTCCATTTTGATGAGATACTCAAATAAATAGAACAGGTTTCTATTAGCATATATAGTATTGGACATGATATCTGGCGAAATACATATATATTATCCTGTCATCCAGGAAATTGAGTGACTCTTTCTTTCTTCTAACAGTATTAGTATTGATAGATACTATCGAGGAACAAATGGTTGGAATCAATCAATGAAGTTCATTTTTCAAAAACATCATAAGAAAAATAAAAAATGAAGTTTTCGGAAACATTGGAAAAGGGGATCCATTTGTTTTGTGACATTTATACGAATAAAATATTATGAAAGTGTAAGAACTCAACGGGATCTCCCCCCTCGAATCAGACAAAGAAAGAGGGGGGAGATCCCGTTGAGTTCTTTTTCATGTCTACAACTCAGTTCATCCAATTACTAATTACTACAGGGATGAACCCAATCC